CTGTAGGTTGAGCTCCTTTTTTAAGAAAATATAGAATAGCAGGAACATTTAAATAAGTTTGATTCTTTATTGGATCATAAAAACCCACTTTACGCAGATCTCTTCCTTCTCTTCGGGACCGAACATCAATTGCAACGATTCGATAGACGGCTCATTGGGATAGATTAGATCAACAAGAACCCCCCCTAGAAACGTATAGGAAGTTTTCTCCTCGTACGGCTCGAGAAAAATGATTCAAAATTATGTATATAGAAATTATAACGACAATTTAAATAAGTCCCTAAAATAATCAAATGAATTGAATTAGATTAAGAATTAAGTCCTTTTTTTCTTTCCTAAAAAATGAAATCATTTGTATACTCATAACTCAAGTTGAATAACTCTTAAATAAACCAAAAGAAAATTCTTTTGCATTTCGTTTATTGAGCAGTCTTGAATACCCTTTATCGCATTTAGAATCGATTTGAATTATGCATTTTGATCAAAATCCAATTGTTGTGACAATTAAAATACAAATAAAGGGTGTTTCCTTGTTCCGGAATCCTTTATCTTTGTTTTGAATCATTGGGTTTAGACATTACTTCGTTGATTTTTAATCCTTCCAAAAACGGCAGCAACATACCTTTTTTGTTATTTCTTTCTATCAAAGAATAGAATCATACGAGCGGCGAATTTCCGCACGATATCTAAAATTTTGTTTATCGAAAAGGTTTTTTATCAATTCCAACAAAATTTCCTTTGGGATTTGAAACTTGATTGATTTGGATCTTTTCGATTTTTCTGTCAAAGATATACTTACGAAGTTGTTCCAACTTATTGATTAATACTAACCCTAGACCCTTTTCCCTTGAGAAATTAATCAATACTTTCTATTCGAGCTCCATTATATACTATTTCCATTACACCTCAACAATAAATGCGGGGTTCGAGTGGAACAAAGGATGTCGAGTCAAGAGCATCCTTTAGTAGAGAATGATGGATATAAGAATCCACAACGGATCATGTCCTTCAAGTCGCACGTTGCTTTTTACCACATCGTTTCAAACGAAGTTTTACCATAACATTCCTCGAATTTGGAACCGCTATGCGGTTGATTCAATTATGGAATCATGAATAGTCATTGGTTCAGTCAAGACAGTCAGTATATAGATATTGAATCTATCTTAAGTTTTTATTAATTATTTTAATATTATTTACTAGAATTAATTTCTAATTTTTTTACAAGCAATTACAATAAAGACGACACTTGATCATCCCTAAGAAAGATAAATCCATGTTTCTTTTATTATTTAGTGCTTATTAAATAATAAAAGAAATTGAAATAAAATAGAAAATAATAGATTGAAAAAATCCAATCTCTATTTTTTAGATTTTATATTCTATTTTCTATATGAATATGAGAATATAGATATATGATAAATGAGAATATGATAAAGGTTACTCTTTTTTCTAATTCAAATTCATGTATATAATCTATAACCCCATCTTGCCGAAATCCACAAGAGATTCAGTTATATCTACGTGTTATTTGAACACTTATCATCCTTTTTTGTAAATTTGCGAAATGTGAAAAAAGATAAGATTTTTTTTGGTTAGACCTATTAGCCGAAAGAATAAAATTCTATCCAATATTACACTTTAGAAACAATCTATCTATATTTTATAAAAAAAAATGATTTACTGATTTACTATGAAATATTTAGTATAAATACATATGCTCTGGGACGGAAGGATTCGAACCTCCGAATAGCGGGACCAAAACCCGATGCCTTACCACTTGGCCACGCCCCACTTTTATTTCTATTCAACACTAATAAACACTAATATTGTTATTGATTGTTCGTCAATTCCAGCCAAAATATCTAAAGAATCTATTAGATTCTGTTATTAGTATTTTGACACGCGAAGATATCGACTTTTACTTAATTTATTGATCATTACATATAATTCCATTAAGATATTGCATGAAAGTAGAATTTCTTCTATTCTTCTTTGAGAATAGAAGGTTTTTTGGTTGAGTGAGTAAATTCAGAAAAAAAAAGATATACCAAAAATACTTATTTTTTTTCTTTTTTTCATTTCTATCAATAACTCAATCAAAATGCAATTATCTAAAAAAACAAAATTTTTGTTATGCTTAATATTTTTAGTTTGATCTGTCTTAATTCTGCCCTTTGTTCGAGTAATTTTTTCTTAGCCAAATTACCGGAGGCCTACGCTTTTTTGAGTCCAATTGTAGATTTTATGCCAGTCATACCTCTACTTTTTTTTCTCTTAGCCTTTGTTTGGCAAGCTGCTGTAAGTTTTCGATAAAATCTTTCATCTTGTACTAGAAAAATGAATGATTTTTTTAAGAAAAAAAAACAATTCTAATAATTGATTAAGGTCTTCCAGTATGAACCTTTGATTCAAACATTCAAATTCTTGAATAACCACAATTCGGATCACCTTGGTTTTCCTTTCCCATTCTAATTATTTTTTTCTGTGAATGAAAAACCTTATCGTGATCCGCCAAAATATAAAAAAGTGGGTATAAAAATTATTGATAAGTAAGATAATAAGAAATTCGATTTTATTTTTCAAAAATTCATTTCGATTTTTTTAAAACTATTTTATTTCGTTTTTCATTATCAAAAAACAAAAATAGGATTAGGATATAATTTAAGATATAATATGATATAAAAATAGCGAATCTATTTTCTTTTTTCCAAAAAAAATGATCTTGGAGATTGTGTAATGCTTACTCTCAAACTCTTTGTTTACACAGTAGTGATATTTTTTGTTTCTCTATTTATTTTCGGATTCCTATCTAATGATCCGGGGCGTAATCCCGGACGCGAAGAATAAAAGGGGTTCTTTGTTTGATTTTTCATCTATTTTTTGATAATTATAAAAATCAAAAAATCGAATTATTTTCTTTTTGTTATTTTTAATTCTATTTTATTTTTTAATTCGATTTTATTTTTAAATTTTGACAAAACAAAAAGAATTAAAAAAAATTCGAAAGAGAAATCAATATACTAAATTATCAACAGAAACGGAAAGAGAGGGATTCGAACCCTCGGTACGAACAAATCGTACAACGGATTAGCAATCCGACGCTTTCGTCCACTCAGCCATCTCTCCCCATTGAAAAAAAATACTAATATTCAAATCCAAATATAAAAAATGAAAAATAACAAATAGAAAATAAAACGATTTTCATTAGGTAAAAATAAATATTATTATAAAATAAAAGATAAAAAATCGAATCCTATTTCTATAATTCTAGAATAACTAGAACATTTATATAACAATAATATATATATACAAAATATACAATATTATGTAATACATGTAAATATTAGTTTTATCGGAAATTTCAATCAGTTAGATTTAGATAAAGTAAGAACGATTCTAAAGATTCAAAAAAAAAAATTCAATTCAAATAAAAAAAAAAAATAGAAATATAGAAAGAAAAAAATAAATACTTCTTCGCCCCCAAGCGAAAGAAAGGGCCTTTTATTATTCCCGCGGCCTGGCCTGATCAGTACCTCGCCAGGCCCTTCTTTTTACATTACATTATTTCATAATAATATTATATATTAATTATTAGTTATACTAATTTAACTATTTTTTCATAATCTGATTAAGCCCTTCTACGAAAAAAGCCAATACTCTAAATTTCATGATTCTTTTATGATCCTCTCTTGATTCCTTCCAATTTCAGTGTTCGACAAAAGTTCCATTTCTCTATAATAATAGAACTGTAGCGGGTATAGTTTAGTGGTAAAAGTGTGACTCGTTCTATTAACCCTTTAATAGTTAAAGGGTCTCCCGGTTTGATTACTATTCCGATCAAAACTTTTTTTTTTTTAGGAATTAACCCTTTACCTCTCAATGACAAATTTGAGGAAAATTATACATTCTCGTGATTTGTATCCAAAGGTCAATTAAAAATTGAAAAATTGGATTTTGAAATTACGAAACATGAATTTTTTTAGTCAATTGGATCAATACTTCCAATTGAATGAATATGAGTAAGAGATCCATGGATGAATATAGAAAATAAGTTTCTAATCGTAACTAAATCTTCTATTTTTTTATAGAAAGAAGCAAAATAGCTATTAAATGATAACTTTAGTTTACTAGAGGTTTCAATCAACATATTTATTTTTGTTTGTTTTAGCTCGGCGGAAACAAAAGATTTTTCCTTAGGATTTTTTTCAAATAAAAATAGAGAACGAAGTAACTAGAAAGATTGTTAGAGTCCCCTCCTCTAGCGGGATCATCTAGAAAGCAAGTTGTTTTGAATTGAATGCATTCATACAAAAAGCTAACATAGATGTTATGGGTGAAATTTCTTTTGTAATTTCATTCCCATCTTAATCTTAGATTTAAGATCTGGGAATTTCTCCATTTTCCATAAAGGAGCCGAATGAAACCAAAGTTTCATGTTCGGTTTTGAATTAGAGACGTTAAAAATGATAAATCAATGTCGACTATAACCCCTAGCCTTCCAAGCTAACGATGCGGGTTCGATTCCCGCTACCCGCTCTATTCTATATTAATTATTAATTAATGCATCATCGAGTTGAATAAGCAATTACAAAAATTTTATCATCTTACATACAATTCGATTCTTTTTTCGGAACAAAAAATAGGACGATTAAAGGAAAAAAAGACGAAAAAATCGGAATGAAAAGCGTCCATTGTCTAATGGATAGGACATAGGTCTTCTAAACCTTTGGTATAGGTTCAAATCCTATTGGACGCAATATATTTCCATATATATTTTTATATATCTGTGTGAAGAAGGGTATTAATTTATTTATAAATTACAAATACGAAATTGATTATGAATTAATATAACATTAATTCATAATCAATTTCGAATAATTGGTTAAGGGGGAGCAATTTCTTTATGCTTGTTCCTGAAGTAGAAAGCGTTCCATCTGTTCTTGAATAGCTTCTTTTAAAAGGACTTCTGCTTCCTCAGTAAATATCTTGGTAGAAGATAT